AGTAATATGATAAATACGTCGAATATTTGGCATTGGCAGAAGACATGAATTGAAAAAGAAGTAAGTCGGTCGTAGGAAAAAGACGTAGTATTAGTGTCATTTGTCCTATATGTGCAAATAAAAATCGGGCAGACTATTTTACTCGGAGTAGAGCATAAACCTAAAAGAATTGAAAAAGGCCCATTCAGGAACAAGAAAATGACATCGTGATTTGGATTAGATCTCGATGAAACAATACATCAATGAGAAGTTTATTTGATAAGTTTAATGGATTTTTTGTGGCGGGAAAGAGGACAAAACCAAAACTCATCTTTCTTGAAAAGTGGAAGAAAAAAAAAGCCGCTTCATTAAGAAATTCAAAAATTAGATTAGAAAAGGGCCCTGCTATGAAAAAAAAAAGAAAGAGGGCTGGAATCTACACATTGATTCTTTTTTTTTTCGCAATTTTTGTTGAACCGTATGCATCAAAAGGTGCATGTACGGCTCTTAAGGGATACAAATTTTATCCTAATCAACCGACTTTATCGAGAAAGATTACTTTTTTTAGGCCAAGAGGTTGATAGCGAGATTTCGAATCAACTTATTGGTCTTATGGTATATCTCAGTATAGAGAATGATAACAAGGATCTGTATTTGTTTATAAACTCTCCTGGCGGATGGGTAATCCCCGGAGTAGCTATTTATGATACTATGCAATTTGTGCAACCCGATGTGCATACAATATGCATGGGATTAGCCGCTTCAATGGGATCTTTTATCCTGGTCGGCGGAGAGATTACCAAACGTCTAGCATTCCCTCACGCTTGGCGCCAATGAGTTTTTTAAGAACAAAAAAAAGACTATGCCTTCGCCATATGAAATAGGAATATTAAGTAATAATAGCATGGCACTTCGAATTCGATATGAGAATTTTTTTTTTTTTAACATTAGATTATATTTCGAAAGAGTAGTATGAAATTTTTATAAAATAAAGGGTATTCTCGATTTTATCTTATTTATCGGTGACCATTACCATTTCAGCGTCACAAACTTTTTTGTTTTCACAACAGAAAACTTTTAACAATATTTATGTTTTTTGTTATGAAAGAGTACGAAAAAAAAAAAAGAAACTTTGGGATTGCTGAATCACAGACGAGATAAATATATAAAAAGCAACGGAGCCATCATAGTATTTTTTAACTGCTCCGAAAGGAAGGATGGTAATTGGATCATTTGCCGATCTGAATCGGATAAACCCTATATCTATATATTTTTCTCTTTCTTCGATCGAAATGGAAGGTAAAGTGAATTCCATTGTATAGCCGTATGCAATGCGCAAAGGATGCCTGTACGGTTGCTCAATTCTATCTTTCTTTTTTTATTATTCTTTATCTCTTCTCCTCACCTCATCATGCGAGATAGAGGAACCATTTGTTATATTATCAGGGTAATGATACATCAACCTGCGAGTTCTTTTTATGAGGCACAAACGGGAGAATTTATCCTGGAAGCAGAAGAACTACTGAAACTGCGCGAAACCATCACAAGAGTTTATGTACAAAGAACGGGCAAACCTTTATGGGTTGTATCCGAAGATATGGAAAGAGATGTTTTTATGTCAGCAACAGAAGCCCAAGCTCATGGAATTGTTGATCTTGTAGCGATTGAATAAAAAAAAAAATAGCAGTAAGTTTACGCAAATCGCCGATTTGAGATTTTCTCTTCTTACTTATTAACGGGTTTTATAATATTCTATTCATCTATTAAATAGAGAAGTAATTCATAATCATCCGGTTAGGATCGATCTAAACCAGCCCACTTATTATGTATACGATTCAACATGCCAACTATTAAACAACTTATTAGAAACACAAGACAGCCAATCAGAAATGTCACGAAATCCCCCGCTCTTGGGGGATGTCCTCAGCGTCGAGGAACATGTACTAGGGTGTATGTGCGACTCGTTCAGATCACCATTGGTAGAAAAAAAAAAAGGAAAGAAATTTTCCAGTATCAATGATCAGTACTAGTGAATAGTATAAAATGGAAGGAAGAAGGCCGTTCACTATCTATATATCGAAAACTAAAAAAAAAAGATCTATTCAATTCTTCTATTGTATATGAAATTTATGGTTTCCAATGAGAAAAAATTCCTCATTGGTAACAAATGGTTATCCCATTAAGCGGGGAAATCCTATTTTCAAAGCCGAAATCTTATGTCTATACTTTTGCAAAAACGGACTAAGAGGGTCAGCTACCCAGCCAATCTTCCTAATTAAATACCGTTACTGTATAGGTAGATCTCGTTGTGAAAGACCTATTACTAGATAATTCATGGGTAGAGCCAAAGAATGTGAACTGTACAAGTTGCTAATAGTATTGATAAAATGAATTAAGGGACTCCGGTGTATAGAGAGGACCTCACCGTTTAAGACATAACCATAGAAACGATGGAATCCACTATTTCGTTATTCATTTCTATTTATTACTTTTTTCTGTTTTTTTTATACCTAGTATCAATACTCGTTTCGAGGTGAAATGCCTATAAAAAAAGACAAATCGTGGTCGGGAAGGTTATAGTAGCAAAAGCCATTGGAATTTGTATTTTATACATTGGAAGAATCCGTTTTGTTATTAATAAACTAGGAAAAGGGAAAAGAATAACTGAAAGAAAGGAAATCAATTAGTTATTCATGAAAGTTTCATTTATTCAATGACTAGAATTAGACGAGGATATATAGCTCGGAGACGTAGAACAAAAATTCGTTTATTTGCATCAAGCTTTCGGGGGGCTCGTTCAAGACTTACTCGAACAATTATTCAACAGAAAATAAGATCTTTGGTTTCGTCTCATCGAGATAGAGATAGGAAAAAGAGAGATTTTCGTCGTTTGTGGATCACTCGGATAAATGCAGTAATTCGAGAGAATAGAGTATCCTATAGTTATAGTAGATTAATACACAATCTGTACAAGAGGCAGTTGCTTCTTAATCGTAAAATACTTGCACAAATAGCTATATTAAATAGGAATTGTCTTTATATGATTTCTAATGAGATCATAAAATAAAAAAGGAAATTGTAAGGAATTCGTCAGAATATTTTAAATGGAGTTCGCTGGAGAATGAACTCCGGGAAGGGAAGGTAGAGTAGAAATTAGTATGATAAAGAGAGTATGATAAAGTTGCTCAAAATTAAATGAGCGAATATGTTCAATATCCAATAAAAAAGATTTCTTCTTATTCCCCAATTTTTTTTTCTTGCGATTTTTCGAACAAAATATCAATCTGTGTTTGAGTTCGGATTTGAATTGGAATTTTGGTTCAATTGAGAAGTAAAGTAAGTCTACTTTTTTTTCTTTCTTTATTTATTTATGGTTCTAAGACCAGTAGCTCCGGCGGTCGACTCGCTTCTTTCAAATTGTTTCTCATTATTAAGAAAAGGTAACAAAGATAAAATACGAGCTTGTTTTATAGCAATCGTAATTAATCGTTGTTGTTTTAAGGTTAATCTATTTACCCGTCTAGATAATATTTTTCCTTGTTCACTAATAAATCGACTAATTAAACTCATGTTTCTATAATCAATTCGATCCCCCGATTGGATCGGGGGCAAACGCCTACGAAAAGATCGCTTGGATTTAAGAAAGAGTCGCTTGGATTTTTCCATGGTTTGTTTATTCCTTATCCCCAAAATCCTATTTCAATCTGATCCAAAAAGATTTCGAATTCAAAATATAGGATTTGATTTGGCTTTTTTTTTAGTTAGTTAAATTATGTTAACTAGAATGTATAGAATAATATGGTATATAGAATATGGCCTTTTCGTGTTCCTTGTAAGAGTGACACACAGGCACTTGATTCGATTTATTTCTTTATCTCCCCGTGAATCGTATGTTTGTAACAATAGCGACAGAATTTTCTCAATTCCAATCGACTAGGCGTATTGTGTCGATTCTTTTGAGTAATATATCTGGAAAGACCCCTTGATTCCTTATTAAGACCGTTTCGAACACAGTTGGTACATTCTAAAATAACCGTTACTCGGACATCTTTACCCTTGGCCATGAACCTCCTTTGCGTTTTTGATTCAACCAACTCTTCTACTTTCCGCGAAAAAAGAAATAAAAAAAATAAGAAGTAAAACAACAAAGTAATATTTAGGTATATTTTGAATCGAATTCGATTCAATGTACAGTATTTCATTAAAAGATCTTGTATGATCTTCTTGCCCTAGACACATTTCTGTTCTCACAATATTATTTCTAAATGGAATTGGAGACTAAACCGGAATTTCGCCGAGGTTGAATCTACTTTTTTATTTCTCTTTCCTCCTTTCTTTTTCTCTTTCCTCCTTTCTTTATTATACTTCTACTTATTATATTGTATCGAATTCTATTTTATCTAAAAAAAAAAAAAGAAAAGAGGGGGAGGGATTAGTCACAAATCTTTTGATTCTATCTCTAATCTTCTTCACCCCTTCACATGTCAATAACTAGAATGAAAAAAAAGGGAATGTCAACGCATCCGGAAATAAACGATTGATCTCTATCAAAAGACCTGCTAAAGCCCCAAACCATAGAGTACTTAGTACCGGTGCCACGGAAAGATATGTTTTTAGATCTCGCATTTTAAATCCTCCTTCTTTATTCTTTTTATTTTTTTATTTATTGTATAATTTATTGTAATGCCTAATGGTAATACATATATGATTCGTTATAATATATATGTAAGTAGTTAAGGATCACTTGTATTTGTACACGGAATTCCTAATTCCAATTGAAATGTATAATGATTCGATAGATAAGATTTTCCTTTTCTTAAAACCGAAAAAGACGTCCCTTTCGACTGAGCATTCCCAAAAGATATTCCTTTTTTTAGTTATTTTTTGCGATGGGTTTCATATTCATGTGTATATAAGCCTTCTATTATTATATGTTAAATGAGAATAAAAAAAAAAGAAAAGGCAAGATAACTTGGATATATAAATGGAGAAAATAAGGATTTTGAAATAAGACAGGGATT